GAGTTAATGGTATTTCATAACTAATTGATTGAGCAGCAGCTCGTAGACCACCTAAAAAGGAATATTTATTATTTGATCCATATCCTGACATAAGAAGTCCAATGGGAGCAATACTTGAAATGGCGATCCATAAAAAAACACCGATATTGAGATCGGATAGAACAAGGTTAGAGCCAAAAGGAATTATTAAATAACTTAGTAGAATTGATATGACTGCTATGGATGGTCCGATACTGAATAAACGAGTATCTCCTCTAGATGGAAGAAGATTCTCTTTGAAAAGTAGTTTTGTGCCATCTGCTAGAGCTTGAAGAATTCCCAAAGGACCGGCATATTCAGGTCCAATACGTTGTTGTATCCCTGCGGATATTTCTCTTTCTAACCACACAATTGCTAGTACACCTATTGTGATTCCCAATACAGGAGTAAAAATAGGTACAAGCATCCATATGATCCCATAAACCTCTTTTAAGTATTCCAATCGGGAAAAAGAATTGATATCTTGTACTTCTGGTGTATCAATTATCATTTCAACGATCAACTTCTCCCATAATTATATCTATGCTACCTAGTATCGTCATAATGTCAGCCAATTTCATTCTTTTAACTAACTGAGGAAGAATTTGCAAATTGATAAAACCCGGCGGTCGAATTTTCCATCTCCAAGGAAAAACATTCTGATCCCCTATCAGAAAAATTCCCAACTCTCCCTTTGGGGCTTCGACTCTCACATAAAGTTCTTGTTTCGACAATTCAAAAGTGGGAGAAGGCTTTTTACTAATAAATCGATATTCAAAATCATTCAATTCGGGATCCCTCGCTCTATCAAAGCATCGGATTTCTAAATTCTCATACGGCCCTCCCGGAATTCCTTCCAGAGCCTGTTGAATAATTTTTATAGATGCCACCATTTCACCAATTCGTACTAAATAACGAGATAATGAATCTCCTTCTTTTTGCCATTGGACTTCCCAATCAAATTCGTCATAACACTCATAATGATCAACTTTACGAAGATCCCATTGTATTCCGGAAGCTCGTAGCATTGGTCCTGACAAACCCCAATTTATTGCTTCTTCTACACCAATAATGCCTACTCCCTCAACTCGTTCTAAAAAAATAGGATTACGCGTAATAAGTTTTTGATATTCAGCAACCCCTGTTAAAAAATAATCGCAGAAATCCAAACATTTATCTATCCATCCATGCGGTAGATCAGCAGCTACTCCTCCTATACGAAAATAATTATGCATCATTCTCATACCGGTGGCAGCTTCGAATAGATCATAGACTAACTCTCTTTCTCTGAAAATATAGAAGAAAGGAGTCTGTGCACCAATATCTGCCATAAAAGGGCCAAGCCATAATAAATGAGAAGCTATACGACTCAACTCCAACATAATCACTCTAATATAGCTGGCTCTTTTAGGTACTTGAATATTTCCCAACTGCTCTGGTGCATTTACGGTTATTGCTTCTGTGAACATAGTAGCTAAATAATCCCAACGTGTTACATAAGGCAAATATTGTATAATTGTTCGGTTTTCTGCAATTTTTTCCATCCCTCTGTGCAAATAACCTAGTATTGGTTCACAGTCAATAACATCTTCACCGTCTAAAGTAACGATGAGTCGAAGAACACCGTGCATTGATGGGTGATGAGGACCCATATTGACTATCATGAGGTCTTCTCTTGTAGCTGGTACATTCATAGGTTTTCCCCTGATTCATTCTTCCATGAATTGCTGAAAACGAAAAGAAGTTCATCAAAATTCAAGATCTACTAAATCAAATAATTCAAAAGGACTCTTCAAATTAACGAATTTTTGTCTCCCGAATACCCAACTGACCAATTAATTCTTTATAACGTACTCTATTTTTCTTTGCCAAATAAGACAGCAACCGTTGACGTTTTCCCAGAATTTTCCGTAGACCTCTCTGAGATAAATAGTCTTTTCTGTGCAATTCCAAATGTGAAGTAAGTCTTCGGATCTTATTGGTGAAACTGAATACTTGAAATTCAACAGATCCCCTATTTGCTTCTTTTTGAGAAATAACTGAGATGAATAAGTTTTTTACCATAAAACGAAATCTTCTCTTCCCTCCCTTTTTTTCTTTTTTAAAAATTTGAATTTTACCCATCAGTAATATAATAATATTATAATTATAATAATAATATTATTATGCCGGTCATTTTAATCTAGTATACGCAATAATCTTTATTTCGTTATGGATACCTCGTTTATGAAATAAAATTAATCAATATCAATAAAAAATCTAATTGATACGTATTAGTATCATGCATCAGAATGTAATGTAAGACATCGCATGTGTGCATTTGTTTACTTTCATATACTAGATCTAGTAAGGATATATAAAAAATGTGACATCAACGAATTTTCAATCGTGGATACATATGTATCCTTATCATACTAAAACAACTACCATTATTGGTATCAAACCAATAGCGATTCATACAAGCTAAATCTTCTAATCGATAATTGGGCCAGAGAAAGAACTTTAATTTTTTTAATTTAATTAATTGATTTTTATCTCTATCAAGATGTTTGTTTTCATCCAAAAATTTATTACAGCTGTTCCCATTGCAAAATACTGGATTTCTAGCCACACCACTCCTATTCCTCAAATTGAAACAAATTAGAATTCTAAATTTTCTACGACGTCTAGGCGATAAAATATTTTCAGGAACAAGCAAATCATAATGATTTTTGTCTTTATTTCCAATCATCTTTTGACATCTTGCACTGAATTTATCACAATTCTTATTATCAACATATCTTTCTTCTCGGTATCTTTGATTAGTTTGGTACTTACTCTTATGAACCAATGAAATACCTATAGTTTGATACATAATAAATTGTCCATCATTTTTTACAGACAGACGAATTGGTTCGATAATAAATATACCTCTTTTCATTTTCATCAATTCTGTAAGAGTTAAATCTTTATGAACCGGTATTAGATCCAGACTCATTTCTCCCCTTTGAATAGCAGATATACAAATTTCTCTTGGATTTATCAGTCTAAGCAGGAGACAATATACCTTGATATTATTGATCATTTTTTGATTTAAAGAATCATCCCATCTCAATTGAAAAAGCAAATATCTTTTTAGGAATAAATCGAGTTCTGCTTCCGTGTGATTCTTGAATTGCTTTTTCTTTGTACGTTTTTGCATGTCTGAGTCTGATCCTGCATAATCTTCTTCAATATCTTTTTCGTGGTTTGAGAGGACTGATTCAAGATTTCCTTGGTTTTGTACATCTGATCCAAGATCTACTTGTCCTGCGGATTCTTTTTCTTCTTGATTTCGATTCTCTAATTTTAAAAGTTTTTTTTCATTGGATGATATAAAAAGATTCCCTTTTTGCTTTCTATTGCTATTTCTATTTTTACTATAATTTTTATTTCCATTAAAATTTAAAAGAAGTAATTTGATTGGTATAACCCAGGGTTTCATTTTATATGTATTATAAAGTAGCACAAATTCTGGGAAGAACCAAGGTTCCAGATTCGATATGGAACGATTTAGTATTTCTTCATTCATCCCCATCCAATCAAAAAGGTCTTTTTGATTGGATGGTTTGATTTCTTGATCTTGTGTGAGATAAAAAAGACCTTTCTTATCAATTATTTGATAATTATTCGACCCGGTCTTGGTATTTTTATTACTGTTGATACTGGTATTGATCCAGACCTCAATATCGACCTTCTTTCTAAAGCAAAAATGGAGAATTTTCCAATCAAAATATTTTCTATCCGGGTTTTTCTTTATATACTCTATATACATAATATCATCTTCGCCTAGGTAATTATTGATAGGGATACCTTCCAGCATATCAAAAAATTTGCGTTTATGTGTGTTGTAATTATAAGAAATATCTTGGTTATTATTTACTTGTAATGGTGATCCATAAATATATGAGTCATTCTTATCTTCATAATTAATATATTTATATGATAAAAGGTCATATCTATAGTGTTTTTTAAAATTTTCTTTTTGATTCGTTAATGAGTCTGCTTCATAATCATTTTGTTTGTTGTAATGAATTAATTGATCTTTTTGAGATAAATCCCATTTGCTTAAATCTTTATTTTGATTTTGAGCCACACAATGTTGATTTACTCTATTTCGCCACTTTTGTGGTACTAATCTAGACCATATAATCGGAGATAAATATTTATATTGATAATGACCTCTTAACCAGTTCTTCCATTGATTCATTCCAGAATTACGAAGTTTCTTATGTCTTAATTCGTAATGAAATATTTCGTGTGCTCCAAAACCAAAATAATCTTTTCTTTCGTTCTTAAGAAAAAGAGATGTTCCGTTATATTGAAGGACAGATCTTAACTTATACAAGTTAATAACTTGGGTTTGTGATAATTTGTAAAATACATATGCTTGTGACAAGGAGGATAAGTCACAAAAAATCTGTGAACTCTTATTACTAATACTAGAAACTGACCTTTTTATAATCGAAATAAAGTGAATTTTCTTTTGATTTGGTTTACCAATTCTTTTTTGATTTCTTTCATTATTGTAAACGTATTTATCAATAATTTTTTTTGTTGATTCAATAAAAAATTGTGCATTGGTTCTGGGAATATTAATGAGACATAGAAGAATATCTATGTATATCCTTTCAATGAAAAATTTTATAAAATAATGTAATTTGCGAATTAATCGAGAATTCCTTCTTTTTAATATTTGCCAAATGCTTTTTTGTGATTCTAATCTTTTAGCATTATAACTAGCTTTGTTAGGGCTAATATTTATCTCTGGAGTTAGAAAGAGTTTTTTCTTGTCTTTTATAATTTTTTCTATTTTTTTTCTAATTGTGCTTGTTCTATCAGTCAGATCTTTCACTTTTTTTTCTGTCAGTGAATAATTTGTCCAATTCATAGATCGAATTTGAATAGACGATTTGTGAATCATCTGATTATTGATTATCGAATCCTTTTGTTTTTGAGTTTCA